AAAACTACACTTAGATTTATTGGATTTGTTGCTAAAATATCGGTATTAAACCCGAAACTCCCGGCGGATGGCCAGTGACCCAAGTAAACGAAAGAATCGGTTAAATTTTTCATATAATCTCCTCTTCTAGCTAAACTATAAAAAAAGAACTCTGTCCTTTTTTTTTATTCTTTTTATTTTCAATAAAAAGAAATTTGAATTTAATAATTTAATTTACCTATTTGGACATTTCTAAACAGAATCAAAAACCTATTCTATTTACAAATGTATTTTCCAAAACTTTTTATTTTCAATAATAATAATGAGACTTAATTAGAATTAAGCTAGAATTTGAGACCAAGTTTTATATTAAGTTCAAAAAACCTAAACCTCCTTTTTTCGTAACACTCCTAAAAAAAAAAAGTTTCTATTAAACTAAAAGAATAAGGGGAAGGAAGAAAGCGAATCGATGTGCTAATTCCCCATCCTCAAATTAGTCCTTCCCAAGGATTGTTGTCTCAATGAATAATTGTAGGAGTTAAATCTTGATAGAATTTAAAAAACTACGAAAAAAATCCAGAATTTTGCGATTTCTAGGATTAAACAAAAGGATTCGCAAATAAAAGCGCTAATGCTACAACCAGGCCATAAATTGTTAAAGCTTCCATAAAAGCCAAACTAAGCAATAAAGTACCTCGTATTTTTCCTTCTGCCTCAGGTTGTCTCGCGATACCTTCGACAGCTTGACCCGCAGCTGTACCTTGACCAACTCCAGGTCCAATAGAAGCAAGCCCAACAGCCAACCCAGCAGCAATAACCGAAGCAGCAGAAACCAGTGGATTCATGATAAGTTCCTCACACCAAAATAAAGAAATAGTTAATGATACAATCATCCAATGACTTAGGACGTAATTCTAATTAAGTAATCGCTAAGATTCATCCAGGCAAAATAACCAAAAACTTTAATTGAAATAATATAATAAAATTATTGAATCATAAGAATTACTTTGATAGTAGTTCCTATCCACGGGATTTTAAAAAATTCATAATATATATACGACTTTTTTATACCATTTCTTTTTTGTGAACTATTCTTTGAATTCTTCGTTCTTTTTTTTATCATTTTTTCAGCCAATTCACAGATAAAAAGGAAGGACTTCTAATCGAATCCCTATCTAAATCGAAATTGACAAAAGTAGTAGGGCAGATTCAGATTATATAGATCTTTAACTCATATATACCTAGTCAATATCAAATATCACATATACAAGTGTTTCTTACATAACGTAAACCAACTATTCTATAATTGGGCTAACCTAAAAAAGAATATTTGAAAAAAAAAATCGTTAATGATGACCTTCCATAGATTCACCTATATAAGCCGCAGCTAAAGTGGCAAAAATTAGAGCTTGAATCCCGCTTGTAAATAATCCCAGGAACATGACAGGTATAGGAACCACTAAAGGTACTAAAGAAACAAGAACAACAACGACTAATTCATCGGCTAATATATTTCCGAAAAGTCGAAAACTAAGTGATAGGGGTTTTGTAAAATCTTCTAAGATGTTAATGGGTAAAAGAATTGGAGTTGGTTGAATGTATTTACTGAAATACCCTAATCCTTTTTTGCTAAGACCCGCATAAAAATAAGCTACTGATGTGAGTAAAGCTAAAGCAACCGTTGTATTTATATCATTCGTTGGTGCTGCTAACTCCCCTTGAGGTAACTGGATAATTTTCCACGGTAAAAGGGCTCCTGACCAGTTAGAAACAAAAATAAATAAAAACAGGGTTCCAATAAAGGGAACCCATGGACCATATTCTTCTCCAATCTGGGTTTTACTCACGTCTCGAATGAATTCAAGGACAAATTCAAAGAAATTTTGGCCGTCAGTTGGAATGGTTTGTGGATTGCGAATCGCTAGAACTGCGGAACCTAATAAGATAGCAATTACAACCCAAGAAGTAATAAGGACTTGGGCATGGACCTGGAAACCCGCTATTTGCCAATAGAAATGTTGGCCTACTTCTACACCAGATATCTCATATAACCCGTCTTTTATTAGTGTGTTGATGGAACATGATAAAACATTCATATTGCCCTCTGACAGAAATAAGAACTTTAAATTATTTTGATTCAAGATCCCCCTTTTTTTTTTTACTTATTTACTTGAATTTTATATTTTAGTTTTGGATACCAACTAAACTAATCACACAATATCCCCAGTTTTTTTATCTCTTTTTCTTTTGTACAATTCAGGAGTAGTAACCGATTTTTGAAATCGCAATACAGGGAGTCCCTCCCTCAAAAAAATTGATTTATTTATCTTATTATTAATCAAGAATTTTGTATATAGCTAGAACGACCCTCACAAATTGCGAATACTAATTTGTTAAGAATGAATCGAATCGAAGCTATCGCGTCATCATTTGCTGGAATAGAAATATCCGCGAGATCGGGATTACAATTTGTATCGATTAAAGAAATGGTTGGAATTCCCAAAGTGATACATTCTCTAAGAGCCGTATATTCTTCTTGCTGATCAATGATGATTACAATATCAGGCAATCCCGTCATATATTTAATCCCGCCTAGATATGTTTCCAAGCGAGATAATTGTCTCTTCAACACAGCTGCATCCCTTTTCGGAAGACGGTAGAATCCCTCTGTCTTTTGTTCAGTTCTCAAGTCCCTAAACTTATGAAGTCTTTTTTCTGTAGTGGACCAATTTGTTAACATGCCGCCGAGCCATTTTTTATTAACATAATGACACCGAGCCCGTATTGCAGCCCGCGACACTAAATCAGCTGCTTTATTTTTTGTCCCAACAATTAAGAATTGTTTTCCCCTACTTGCTGCATCAAAAACTAAATCACAAGCTTCTGATAAAAAACGAGCAGTTCCAGTCAGATTTATAATATGAATACCTTTACGCTTTGCAGAAATATAAAGTGCCATTCTAGGATTCCATTTCCTCGTACCATGTCCAAAATGAACTCCTGCTCTCATCATCTCTTCCAAATCGATGTTCCAATATCTTTTTGTCATTTCTTTTCACCCTTAAAAAGGGGGGCACCCCAAACTAAAATAAAAATTTGTTCCGATGGAACCTTCTCTTGTACCGGGGATGGCCATTTATGCATGAACCAAGCCATTATTTTGTATTCATTATTATCTTTATTAGTGTTAACAAATTACCAAAGCAAATGACTACAGCAAACAACAAAAAGTGCAATTCAAAATAGAAATCCCCTATTAGAAATCATTTAATTCTAGAAAAGTCAGATTTGGAAATAGACGAGTCACAAAATTCCCGGTGGTAGAATAAAATATCTCTCATATCTCCCTCGAATAAAGATAAATTCTTTCTTTTTTTTTCCAAAAGAATGTTGGTATGTTGCCGTGAACAATGCACCAATCCTTTGTTGAATCCAGTCCCGGCGGGGATCACCCCCCCTAAAACAACATTTTCTTTCAGGCCTTTCAACCAATCGATACGACCCCGAAGAGCAGCTTTTGCTAAAACTCGAGCAGTTTCTTGAAAACTTGCTTCGGATATAAAACTTTGAGTATTCAAAGATGCTCGAGTTATTCCTAATAAAACGGCTCGATAACAGATTGCTTCTTCTAAAGCACGCCCCGTTCGTTCTGCTCGTAACAATCCAATAAGTTCTCCAGGTAAAAAAACATTAGACATTCCCTCTTCGGAAACCAAAACTTTTGATGTTATTTGACGTACAATAATTTCGATATGCCTATTATGAATCTGCACCCCCTGGGATCGATAAACCTTTTGAATCTTATTAACCAAAGAAAGCCGGCTTTGCACTATAGTTAGCTCAGCACCAATCAAGAATCCCCAAGGAATTCCAAGAATTCTTGTTATACACCTGTTCCAACTCTTAATCCGCTTTTCTAAGTTCAGCGATATTGAATCAATCGAGCGGACTTCTAACACTTGTTCTACTTTTGGAAGACCTTGTGTTATATCACCGGATCTAGATTTTTCATATATAAATGTAACTAATGTATCCCCTTTGTAAAGAATTTCTCTATAATGCCCATGAACTTTTGCTCCCGGAGTAGCCAAATAGGGTTTAGCGGCTCTTATTACTACAGAATCCCTTTGAACAATTAAAACTTGACCCGGTTTTAGGTGTGGTTCTTTTTTGGCTATACATAAATTTTCACAAAAAAATTGTCCAAGACTAATTATTGTGGACGTTTCCTCACAATAATTATGATGATAATTTTGATGAAGAAAATACCAATTCAATTTGAATGGATTCAAAACAACGTTACTGTATGGATCGAGATTAAAAATTCTTCCATTTTCATCGATTAAATAAGAGTTAATTACTTGAAAAATATATTTTAAGTTATCAAGTTGCAAATATTTAATTAGAGAGATCTTATTATAAGTTAATAAAGGCAAAAACGAATAAAAATTCGAAATTTGAATGGCTGTTCCTAAGGGGCCCGACGAATTTTTAATTGTAATTAGAGGATTTTTTTTTATTGATTGGTTTATCACATTGTGATGTTTTACATGATTAAATGGACCCATTCTAAAACAATTAGATGATGATAAAATTAACAAAGATTGGGATTCCTTATTTCGATTTAAGAACATACGAATAGTTCCGTGATTTTTTCTAAGTGATTGTTGAAGAATGCCAGCCTTGGGAGAAACGGAATAAAACGGATTCATGTGATCTGCAGAGCTCAATCCCGAATCTGGCGAATTTTTCCTTTTTCTTATATACGAAATATGGGATTTCACTAAGCCAATTCTTATGAAATCTCGAATCAAACCCTTTGTACTTACTTCAACAAAGAAAGCACGGACCTCCTCGAGGGAAGAATTTTTGTTGTCTTGGTCCCAATTCAAGGATAAACAAGTTCGAACTAATTGAATACTTGTGTCAGAAATTCCTCGAGTTGGTTTGCCATTTCCATAAAGGATATAGTTGAAAACTCGAAGTTGAATATTATCCTTTTCCAGAACGAGATCTTGTGG